TACCTCCGTAGCATATGGCGGGCTTATAGGGCGCTGGTCTCCGTTAGGCTTTTAGTAAAGGAGTATAGCGATGGCTTCATCCACTGGTCCTACCATGGCACGAGTTTCTTCGCGCTTGGCCTTGAAATTTCGAGGCATCTTTCCCAAGACAAGAAGCGGCGTCGGATCCCGGTAGTGCGCTTACGGTAGTACGCCCAGAAGAATGTCGTAGCCATCGTGTCCCAATCGGCCACGGAGCGGGGAGGAATTGCCATATACCATTCAAGCGCATTTCCTTTCAGAGACAGAGGAAACTGCTTTAGAAGCAAGGCTTGATTGGTCGCCGAGTTTCCACAACGGGCCGTAAAATGGGCACCCCTTTCCGGCGTACATGCAGAAGTTGGGGATGGTATAGCTGTCCGGATACCATTCACTATCAACCCATTCTGCGTACGGTGGCTGGTAATTAGAAAGGGCCTGAGCATGCTGCGCATCCGGCCCATCTAAAACTTGTAATCGAACCCGCCTTTCTCCTGCTTTGAATGCCGGTCTATTTACGGGTCCACGGCCGTCTAAAATCGACAGAGACCTTTACCTCATTCTCAGCCCCCCTTACAGTCTCGGGCTATTGCGACCTTAGCTTCGGCGTTCATCTTTCCGGTCTAGATCAGAGGAAGAGAATAGGGGAATCACACCACTGGCCATACCTATGATTGATGGAAACCGCGCCCCTGGTACTGAAATTCCCCTGAAGATTGAGAGAACTTAGCCTCCAACAAGGGAATGGATGACACCAAGATTCTTACTGATTTGGAAACTAGATTTGTCCCCGAAGACTCTTCTTTTGAAGAAGTCGGTTGACTACTTTCAACCAGACAAAATCATCTGATTGACCGGGCCGACCTTAGGCTTGAAAGCCCTACTCCAGTTTGACGAAATGGACGTTCGGACTCCCACAAGGTAAAAACCTCCTATTGAGGATCGACTGAAAGTGCCATCAAACGTTTTTCAGGAACCTTTGAACAGGAATTTGGCAAAAGAATTGCGTTCGCCGGCTTTCCACTCAAGATAAGGCACAGGAAGTCGATCTAGGGTTACATAAGAAGAATGCCCGAAATCGACACGAAGACTTGGGTTCAATACTTGAGTTGGACCAAATCTCTGCGGTTACTATATCAAATCGATCCGCCAACACGGATGGCACTCTAAAAGAGAGACCGGAATCATATATACATAGTAATTTATCTGGATTTTCCGTGCTTAGCTTCACGAATCTTGTACAAACACAACCATCTCTGGTACTCTCTGGAACTAAGTACCTGGTTGTTCTTTTAAAGTAAAAAAATTTACCTCTGGCAAAGGAACTTCTGCCAAAAGCGAAAGAATTTGTGATCCCTAGCTTTCCACTTAAACAAATGAAGTAGATCGGCCAATATCCATTGCAGGAGAAACCTCTTCAACAACAGCAGCCAACAATTGAAAGAAAACATTGACATTCAATTAAGTAGAAGGGGATTTGTCAGTCAGTGATTAGAGTTGTTGGCCTAAGGCGTGAAAGCCCGGAGGAATCTTGTGAATACCTGAAGCCCGAAATGTCAATCGAAATCATTTAGGAATTTATCTTGGTTTGCTGTCCTCTGCTCTAATAGGCGAAAGCAATCTTCCTTCCCGCGAACTCTATACACAACATGCCATTATTTATAGTTTTCCCAGCCAATAGTTTGAAGTCAGAAACAGCACTGGATCAAATCTTAGTCGATTCCATCCATTAGATAGACTAGCCTCGGGAAAGATAAGAGGAATGAATCCCATAATAGTCAAGTAAGAAAAGAAAGCGCCTATCTTTTTTTATTAATAGGAGTGGGTACTCCTTTTTGATTTGAGGACTTTTTCAATCTTTTTTTGAAAAGGGCGGGCTGCCACTGGTCTTTCTTTCCCTAAAAGAGTTTGTCTTCTAGAAGAGGAGAAGTGGGCCAGTACTGGGAATCCAGGGTTTCGGGTTCTTTCCCCAGTTTCACTTTGATATTCAGACTTGAGCTCAGCCCAGTTTGTTATTATTATATATAATTATATTTTCGTTTTGGCTTTTATTCAATTCTCTTTCATTTGAAGTCGGTTGAAGCCCAAGCATCTGGTGTCAACGGTTCTGCCACTCCTGAATCAGACGATGTCTCCCAAGCCTTTCAGTCCATTACCGTTGAACAAGAGCAAAAAGAGCTGATGAAAGAAGAGTGACTGATTCAACAAGAGAAAGAAGAGCTAGCGACTCTAACGAATCTAATGCTGCCCACTCAAGCTATCAAGCTAGTCGAATCCTACTGCCCTTACTTAACCTTAACCACCGGGAGCAGATTCGATAAAAGAAAGGATTCTTACAAAGAGAAAGCGCTGACCTCTAGTCTCGATTTGACCTTTCTTCCTCTACCGTTCGTGGCCCATAGCCACAGAAAAGAAAACGAGGATCAGAAGTCAAGTCTCCTCCAGTGCTTGGTTCATCAACTAGTTATATTCAAAGCAAGACATCCAAGGCGGGGAACCAGGGCACTCATCTTTATCAATGCAATGACTTAGGGTAGGGGGGCGGCTCAATCCTTTCACTTTTTTCTTATGTGCGAAAGCACGCCACCAAACCAAGAAGAAGAAGAAAAAGTCACTCGAAGTAGTCAGCCTATTAGCATAGCAGTATAAGAGGAAGCCTAGCCAATAAGTATGTAAGAAGCTTCCCTTTAAGTTAAGGCTTGAGCTTACCCTTTTCATAACATCAGATTCGGCCTAGAACGCCTAGCGACTATAGAATCCTAGAATAAGAAACGGAGCTGGCACGGGTCTTGCTTGAATTCATCTCTACAGATGTTTTCTCTGCTCTAGCCGCAAAGCTTCCCCTTAACTTAAGGCCTCATCACCTACTCCAGCAGAGTCAGAAACGAAAGGGAATCGAAGAGCAAAGATAGGAAGCGCGTATAGCATAGGTCTTGACTTTGACGTTGGGACTCTGCCCGTTCCAGAATTGACTTCAAACGAAAACGCATCAGTCTAGGGAATAGAGAATCCCGGGAGAGTAGGGAGCAGGGAAGACACTCGTCTTTGAAGTCAGCCCAGTGGGCACTGGCTTTGAGTTCCTTTTAAGTAAGGCTTGACCCGCCTATCTAAGCTCGGCTAGAAGATTAAGATTAAGCCTATCAAAGTGATCCCAGAGGAAGAGAATAGAAATCCGTAAGCCTATAGATTATGATTTTCATTATCGGGAGTTAAGATCAAGAATTTTGTGAAAGTAGGGATCCTAGTGCTAGTAATCGGGGTTCTGTCTTTCGTGATCGTTAGGAAGAAGGAAGAGCCAGATGCTAGTGATCTATATTTTAATGTTTTGGATCGAAAGATTCTGATGTTCGTAAGCGAGACCCAGATCCTCCATAGCACCAGCAAATAAGCTACCACCTGATCTTGACCCGGAATTCAAAGTTGAAGAAAAGTAATGGTTGAAGAACCTCGTCTCACATCTCTTCCTGGCCAAGGTGGGAAAAGCACAACTCCGTCCAGTATCTTTCCCTGTTCCGAGATAGCCTAATATCCCAGTAGAAGTGTGGATGGACCGGCGTGGATAGGGGGAAGCCTGTCCCACCATCATCTAGTCCAATTCCTTTCCAGTGCCAGCATTCCTTTGTACGCATATCTAGGCGCAGTTCCAGTAGATGACCTTGTTGATCCGGGACAAGAGCCTGTTGACTAAGTAGCAGATAGACCGTCGGAGGGGACGCCCGCAGCAGAAGCAGGGCAGGAACATAACAAGCTCCATAGCCGGTTGTTAACCTAATTGCATGATAGACAGTACCATAGGTTGGTTCCAGATCGAGCTATTAAAGCACCAGACGAAACAGAAAAAAAAAAGTAGAGGAAAAGGCAGGAGTCTATTTAGTAGACTTAGTTGCGTATGTTGAGTAAAGAACAGCCCCGTGAAGCTACGTCCCTCTGTCTGGCCCTCCATTCTATTATTAGAAGCAAAGAAAGAAAGGCAGGAGCAGGTTTCTTTTTATAACAGATTTAGTAGCTTTTATAACCAGCATCTAAGTAACTTCCAGATCCATATTCTAGGTGCAGGGGAAGCAGAGGTGAAGGCATCTTCAATAGGAGGAAGAGAAGGCGTCAGCAACTGACGGCCTAAAAGCTTAAAAAACATAGCACTAATGGCCGACCCAAGCCTTTTCGGAAAGAGCCCTTGTCTTGTAGTTACATAGTATGGCTAATGCTCCTTTTCGGACAGATCCCCTTCCCTAGCCCTAGGCGGGAGAGCCTTAGCCTTTAAAATATAATTATAAACAGGGCGATTAATAACACAGGGATAGAGAGTAGCCATAACTTCGGCCGTCCTTGCCAGCATTTATTGCGGTTTGGGCGCTGTTGCCAAAGAGAAAGTGGGTCCAGGCCAGTGCAATGCAGAATTCCCGGTCCACTACTTCTATGCATGGTTGGACCAGTCTTTTCCTAAGTTGTATATGACCGCTTCCGGACCTGGGGAAGCTGAAAGATTATGTCCCTTGCAATTGAGAGCATTGAAGCCGGGAAGTTCAATGCGAAGATGGCCAGGCTCTTTATTCGTCATCCGATGAGCTTCACGTGGCGGCCCTACAAGCATGGTCTTTTAGAGATGCCCTCAATCTTGTATGATTAGTCGACAAAGGGCCCCTATTCTGGGTCGATCAGTCATTCAGTACAGGAAGACCCAAAAAGATAGAGTTCACATTCCTTTTATTCTTATGGTTCCGCTTTGGGATCTAGTTTTTCAAGAAAAAAAGGGTCAGGATCTGGTGGTTCGGAGATTGGAGGTTTAGCCTTTCCTTTCGAGGAAATAGGTGCTTACTAAGCCTAAAAAGCATTCTATTCCGCTTTTTTTTTCTCGTCTCGTAGTAAGCTTCATATAAATTCCGGCTTGTGAAAAGAGCTTATCTTTGGCTTGGGGTTTGATTCGTAAATCCGGGTCAGGCGGCTAGCTCCTCGCTCCTGTCGATCGGCCCTATATTGTATATAATATTGTATAGAATCAAGAGATTTGATTTTCACAGCTACTACAGCTGGTGTCTTCGGAAATGGCCATGGCCAGATTAGCAGGAGGAAGGTTTTTTACCTGACTGAAACAGAGGTTGAAAGTCAAATAGCCATAGATCGCGATTCAAACAAAGAGGTTGGGCTTTCCCCTAAAGTGACAAGGGGGTGAGCCGCTCCAAGTCGAAAGCGAGATTTCTCACTAAAGGACGAAGCCAAGAACGTAAGGAGGTTTTTAAGACTTTCCTTACGTTTCTTGAATAAGCATGATAGACCTCTTATCTATTGAGATTTTAAGCTAATAACATCTATTCATTTAATGAAAACCCTGCGCTTGAAAAGGCAGAGAGAAAATTTAGCCCTTTGACATGGGCCATGAGAACGAAATTCTATTAGTACCACTTCCCCCAGAAATCGCTGTAGTGGAGCAAAGAAGGTGTAGTCGGAATGCCTTGTTCTGTAGCAAAAGAATAGGCAGCTATTTCATCTGCTGTGAATGCTGCCGATGCTTGAGTACTCGTATCTGCTGGGGGAATAAACTGTCATCCCGAATAGCCTGTGTTGTAATAACCCTTTCCGCTCTTACTGTTCCCACTGCATCGAGAATAACCGCTGTTAATGGCATTTCCGCTGATCGTAGAGGCTCTTGGTCAACTATCCGTAAGCGCAGCTATTGAATCAGTTCTTGGTGGAAGGTTTAATAGTAGAAAGGATAATTATATTGAAGCTGGAACACCAAACTGGAGCCACACCGATTGACATGAATTCACAGCCTTTGCCCATTAGCAGCTATAGAGAGTCTTCCTTCTAATCCATATTCTTATTTAGAATTCTAAATAAGAATACTATGTTTTTCAGATTATTCTTTCTTGCTCAAAAAAGGACAACATCCTGCTAAAGCAATTGTCGAAGTGGAGGCACCCCATTGAATAAGTCCTAGTCCCGTATGATCCTCTTCCTAGAAAGAAAGAGCCTGTTGTTGGAGTAGCAGTCTCTGTCCTGGGGCCATTAAAAATAAAAAGATCCTATTCGGCCACCTGACACGGTTTCGCGTTTGGAGCTCTGGTTCGGCTTAATAAGTACGAACTCAGTTTTCGGGAAGGCATTCCCCGGGTGTAAAAACGTTGTCGCTACGGTCCTATCTCTATCTGCTTGTGGAGCTAATCGGCAATCCTGCTTTCGGTCTTATCCTTATATATAGTCTTATAAAGTCCTAACAGGAACATCTAGATTAATAGGTTTCGGAGCAGCTATGCTAGAGTAGAGCTCCTGATTCCTTGGGCTATTGGGCTAAGGATATTCTATGAGTTGAAGCTGATAGCCTATACTATCAACTATCACTATCTAGAGCCTCTCCTTCCCCCTTGTGCTCAGTAATCAGTAAGTGTATTGGTTAGTTTGATAGTTGCTACTTTCTTTTTCTCTTTGTTTGCCTTGTCTTAAAAAAGTCTTTTTTTAGTATTTAGGAAGTGAAGATCTTAGTTTGGACTACAAGTAGCTACCTGAGGAAAAACCTTGGGTGATTGCCCCATTGCACATGGGTAAGGGAACGAGACCAGAAAGGGATACCTTTTTTAAAATGAATTTTAATATCCCCCTTCAATCCGATCCTTTGTTCGCGGCTTTCTCCGGGTTTTTGTAGTTCGACTCTTACGCCAACTTTTAGGTTTTTGCTTGCAGCTTAAGAAAACCTGCTGTTAGCTTTTCTTAGTTGCCCACCTCCTTTCTGGTCTGGAAGTTGGATTCTTCTGGTATCGAATGAGCCGTAGTTCTAGCAGCTATGAGTGTTGAAGGAGCTCCTGCTATCTCTGATTCTCTTTTCTCTTTGTAGTTCTGGAGGTTATATTCTTTTTTCCCGGAGATCTTCTATTTTAGATAGTTCCTCTATCCTTGCGCCCCTGCTTTACTCTTTGTAGACATGTACAATGGGTGGTAAGTTTTCGTTAAGCATCAAACCTAGAAGAAAGTCCTTTGCTCAAGCCAAAAGCCTAGAATATCCGGAAAGGCTGATTGAGCAGATGTATGGCTTTAGGCTACAGAGAATTGATAGGGAACATCCTTTTCCTTTCCTAAAGTCAAGGTGGTTTTCTACCGTTCTCAGAAGAAGGTGTCAGCCTTAGATTAGAATGGAACACATGGCTCGGTTTCCTTTCCAGTGATACGGTTATCTAACTAGTGGTGAAAGAATAATGGTCTAAGGGCCTTGAAGTTCTAACCTTGTGCGTGACTTTTTTCAATAGCGCTCAAGGGCTCACAACTGACAGAGCAAGGGGACTTTCAGATTGACTTTCTTTGGTGAATGGCTTTATTTCGTTAAGGAGAAATGGGTGTTATGTTATAGGAGAAAGTCTTGCTATCAGATCTGTGATCTCGGTTTGTGATCGATAAGCCTTAATATAGATAATAGATAAGATATAGTATAGCTTGATCGCCCCTACCAACAGTGATCGACCCGCGAGGTAGTCATTCAACCATCGCTCCTTCATCAACCAATAGGCCGGGAGCTTCCCCTAGAGTCTCTGTTGTTTGACTTTTTGCAGTTTCTTATGGAATCCGCTCTGAGGGAGGTGATCTTGTTGGTGAGCTAGGTTCTATGAGTTGTTCCCGAGGGATCGTTGACTTTCGGAGTATATAATATGGAATGCGTCCAGGGCAAGCAGTTCGCAATGAGTTCAAGCGGCTGGTTATCGGCAACCAACCACGAACGGCTTGGAGTTCAAAAACCTCAGTTGAGGAGCCCGAACGTAACAATCCTTTCTTCTTTGTTTATTTTTTTATATGAGATTGAATAGTAGAATCTTTCTTCTATTTGCCAGCCCCTGTTCAAGTTGAAGAAAATTCCCTAATTGCCTTTCGTGTAGGTGTAACTCTTCTGTTACGTCACCATACTTCCATATCCCCTTCCTTTATTTATTTAATATTAAATGCGGCTGGTGTCGTACTCTCTCTCGCCCTTTCTATTCCCACGAATCTCTTTAAATAGTGGGCCTGTTCTTGCTTCCTTTAAAGTGTGTTAGTGTGCATGAAGGGTAACTTCTAAAAGAAGCCTATACCTATAAGAAGAAGTAGCTGCCTTAGCTCCAATTGCTAAAGCAATCCGGTACCTACTATTTTATTTAGTTAACTCTTTCATCAGCCTTCTAAGAAGCAAAGGACTAGGAACTATTAAGACGGTTATCCCTTCTTGTCAGTTCCCAGCCTTAGTGCAATCAGTGAATACCAGGTCGAAGTGAAGTTCCGAGATCAAATGGAACCGGATAAACTACTCGATCAACGGGTTCCGAAGAAACCTGGGCCACATCTACTTATCTTCACGTGAATCAACTGAAACTGCCTTTCTTAATGGACGAGGAACGGGAAGGAAGGAGCGGGTCCTAAGCGGATTGTGGGGTTCCCCTCAAGTCCAAGTCTCTCAGCCGACCCAGGTTCTCCCTTTCTTCCCAGTCAATCTCCAAGCTCACCTCCTTTACCCGAACTGGAAGTCCCAGCTCGAAAGGCTCAGTCGAGCTCCAAGTCTTCAATCAGACTCTTTTACACCAGCCGTTACCAGAGAGTTCTGATATGCCAGTCCCGATTTAACCTTTAGACCAGTGCCAGCTACTGATTTCGAACCCCAGAAAAAGGTCTGACTTTTGGCTTCGGGAATGAAAGTAGCTCCTTTATTACATTACGCAATTAGCAGACTTTCGAAAGTTTAAGGAGCTATGCAAGCCAGACTTGTACAGCACAGTAAGCATTCCATCTGCCTCAGGCCAAGAAATCCGACCCAGCTCGTCAGGCATCTGACGCCTGAAAAAGCAGATCTATCTGCGGGAGAAGACTTCCGACTTAGAGTCGCTCCAGACTTGTGGTCTGACAGGTAAGTATAAGCCAGAAGAGCAGGAAAAGGATCTTCTGCCTCTTTTTTTCTTAGAAGGGTGAGGGTGGCAGAGGGAATAAGGTATGAAATCACTTAAGCATGTTGGATGACGGAACGATGACTGAGTGCAACAAGTATGGATTTATTCAAAGTAGAAATGACGTAGGTGATAGATCGAATCGTTTAGTACGCTAATCTTGACAGTTTCCATTTTTCGATTGAGAAAGCGGCAGGCCCAAAGAGCTCTACAGTAGTGCCTTGCGAGGTCGTAGAGCCGGTAACCCTCGTTCGCCTAAGATCGAAAATGCTCTGTCTTTGATTGAGACTGAAAACAGATATATAGACAGTGTGCAGTGATTTAATTGTAGTCAGTCTTTACTTAACTCGACCCAAGCGATGCCTTTCGACTCCCATGTTTTTCTTTGGTCAACAACAAAGCACATCTCACTTTAGTTCTTCATTCACTACTCCTACAGGCTTGACGGTCTGTCTGGAGGGAATCATTTTTTCTCAATCAATCATGCCTCAACTGGATAAATTCACTTATTTCACACAATTCTTCTGGTCATGCCTTTTCCTCTTTACTTTCTATATTCCCATATGCAATGATGGAGATGGAGTACTTGGGATCAGCAGAATTCTAAAACTACGGAACCAACTGGTTTCAAACCGGGGGAACAACATCCGGAGCAAGGACCCCAACAGTTTGGAGGATATCTTGAGAAAAGGTTTTAGCACCGGTGTATCCTATATGTACTCTAGTTTATTCGAAGTATCCCAATGGTGTAATGCCTTCGACTTATCGGGAAAAAGGAGGAAAATCACTTTGATCTCTTGTTTCGGAGAAATAAGTGGCTCACGAGTAATGGAAAGAATCACATTATATTTTATCTCGAAGTCCTCATATAGCACTTCAAAAAAAACTCCTCGATGGGTGATCACTTGTGGGAATGAAATAGTGCTAATCCATGTTCCACGCGGCCAAGGAAGAATCAAAAAAGAAAAAAGGTATTGCTTATAATATAATAGTTGCTCGTTCGTTCACGACCACTTGTTAGTCTTGCTACACTACACTACACGACACGAGTGACGGGTGAAGTTGAAGCAGACTCAAAGAGGAATCAGATAATGTTTCCTAATCGGCTGTCTTCCTTCCACTGATTTCATAGCTGGGATTGAACATTTTTAGTAGGAAGCAAGGGTGAAGTGAAAGACGAAATAGAGTCTTTAGTTCGGGATGCTAGGTCTGCCTTATTCTTAAGGGTAGCTTCGATTCCATACTCAATTTATGTAGCTTCGATCTACGTCTAGTTGCAGCCTATCTTGCTGCTGAGATAGAGGGAATCCATTTAGAAGTCTTAGTAACTAGGGTAGCTAGGAGTTGGGAGTTCACCCCTCGTACTGCGGCTAACCGGGAGCTTTTAAGCGGAGGGAAAAGATGCTACTTCTTTCTAAAACTCTTAGCTGCAGTTAGACTCTCACTTCGTTCGAGGAAGAAGTGGAATCCCTTCTATCTCCTACGGCAAAACAAGGGGATACTTCTGCTCATCTCATAACATCTCTTCCTCTCTCTTCTCTCTTCACTTCACTAATTTCGTAAGTTAGAATGTGTGAGATGTTCCTCACTAACTCAACCTCTTTTCCTCTGTCTCTTCACTAATGCCTTATTGGTCGATTGATTCTCAAACCCCTTCCCTTGATGAAGTCGAGTGACTTTCGTTCCTTACCTGGGTGGGGATCGATCACATCCTTCTTGCCCCTGTCTTTGATGATGGAGATTTAGTTTCACAGCCCAGCTCCCCCGCTTGAAAGCTTCATCTTTATGACATACCTGCATCCCTTGCCCCGGACAAGCCCTGCTCCTGCTCTTTTTAGTCGTTTCCAGAAGAAAGAATTGATTGACGAATCTCCGGGTTAACTCCCCCACTAACGGACTTTACTGGCTTGAAACTTTCAGTTCTCTTACTCGACTAGAGGGCTTTCCCTCACATCCTACTCTTCATTATAGAAGGTTCTTTCTGTCCAATACGGGGGAATCAGCTTCATTCAATGCCAGCATCTCTCTCAGCTGCAAGAAGATCAACTGCATTGCCAAGCTCCAACTCTGCTTTTAGCTTTAGTCGGCTGAGCGACTCTCCTCCTGGAGTTCGGAATCGGCAAGAGAGAAGAGGGACGTATTTAACAGCAAGGAAGTGGAATCAATCCCGTTTGCTACAGGATTCTTTCGATCTGGTAAACCCCTTTTTACTAGAAAGTAAAATCTCAGTTTGAAACCCCAATACTTGCTACTTCAGCAGAGGCATCTTCCTGGCTTAGAAAAGATCCGCTAGAGATTCCCTCTGACTCCTAGTCGAGATCTTCTCTTTCTCCTATCCCGGTAGACGGGCGAGCATCTCCGAACCTTAAGAAGTGAGTTTTAAAGAGAAGGAGTACCGCTCAAGCTTCAACTCCGCTCCTTTCCTCAGTTCGTCTTAGTACCCTTTAATGAATGGGAAGAGGAAGTGGGAAGACCTCCCTACCCAACCTTACCTAAGTAAGGTCAAGCAGTTTGCAACTCCGATCCCTAAAGGTCAGTTTGAAACTCCCGGTCTAACAGCGTATTGTCCCATCTCCTAGCTCAAACTAAGAGTAGTTTGGAATGAAACTTCCTCCCTATTCCTATGGGTCGAGTGAGCTCTTGCTTCTCCGCTTCGAGTAGCCGACTCGACCTTTCTTACCAGATATTGGATTACCATTCAAAAGATGCCGAGCCAAGATCAGGTGATTTTATTCCTCTAGTTAGGCATAGTCCGAATTAGCTCGTCAGTGGTAGAAGCTGGTTCATCGGCTTAAGCCAGTCAATCTATCCAAAGAGCCTACCCTACGCCTCCTATAATAGATTCAGCTCCAGCTGCGCTTTGCTGATTTCTTTCTCAATCCTGAATCCGAACTTGCAACTTTCATCACGAAAGACGCTTTCTCAGTATCTATTCAATTCGGACTTCATGCTCACTTCAGAAATGAAGCTAATAAGGCCTAAAGCTGAGCGACGAGTCCACTGGCATGAGAATCAAGCGAAGTAGAGCGATAAGCACACTATCGATTGATCCAAAGAAGCTTAACGACAACTTCCATTCCTGGCCCAGAAGGAAAGAGACGAAAGCAATCCCTTGTTCCATCAAAGGAAGCTAATGGGCCGCCCTTAGAAAAACCATGAATCTTGACCCTAGTGAAGGTAGTCGATGAGAGGAATAGGTGGTTTCCAAAGGATAGAGTAATTGTATATGACGCTCTATCTGTATTGGATGGATGCCTTAGCTGTGGGATAGAAGGCTTTTCTTTCAAGTCTTCTTTTCTTTGATCGCCTAAGTCCTTGACTTGAACACTTCGCTGAAATCATGTATAAGAGGTCATCCCTTAGTGGACTGATTCAACCTTGTAGCATATCTTGCAGCCCTTAGACCGGTCTCCCCTCATTCATGCCTTCCTTCAAGGCCTATTCTTTTGGATATCCTTGTTCCCTTCTTTCCTGGAACATCCTTTTCTTCTGATTGATGGGACTTCTGTCTGAAATCCCTTGACCTAACCTCTCCTTGACTTGCCGCAGCCAAGTCTTCCCCAACCTCTCCTGATGTTCTTGGTGAGCTAGCCTGTCATCCACCGCCCCAACTGTGATGGTCCCCTTCGGCTAGTTCTTTCACAAGTGACCCTGTCTTCCATCTGCTTCTTCCTCCTAATGGTTTGGTCCCCCTAGCCAAGTGGTTCTGTCTTTCTTCTAGTAGGTACTCTAGAGGTCTTCAGCCCCATGTTCCACAGATGGACAGCCGGGACAGGACCGGGTTCTATCTCATGATGCTGCTGCTACGTTCATTTGGTCGAGCAAGGTCTTCCCTTGTCTTCTATGTATGGCTGGCTCTTCTTGATCTTGAGGTCATGGGCTAACTCGACCGTAGGGAGAGGGGTTCAAGATGCCCTCGTCTAAGTCTGTCTATTTCTTTCTTTGCTTTAGGAGCTCGTAGGTCTCAAGGGTTGTTTTCCAACTCGACCGGAGGACTCTGTTGAGATGTCAACTGCTAAGGGAACGTCTTCCGGATCGATCGAAGAGGGAGGTGAAAAGAAGAAGTTGAGTATATCATAGCTGACCGCAGGTTGGATAATCTCCGCTTGCCCTGTTGAAACCTCACCCTATGTCAGCAGTGAAGTCTTGCTCGTCGAAGACGTAGAAATGAAACTGTGTAGATAGAGGTGAAGGTTACAAAATGAACAACTTATCAATCCTCGTAGTCGAACCTTGTTTTTGTGGAATATGTACCCCGGCCCTGTATCATGAACACATGAAGGGTACGGCATCGGGTCAAATAGGAAGAATTCTCCAAACACTAAAATCCTCGTTGGACGGAAAAAGGAAGGCGAAAGCCTATCTATAACTAGGGACCGCCAACCCAGACTTTGATCAACAATAGGCCAACTGCTGATTCTGGTAGTGAAAAGAAAGCCCATACCTAACTCGCTATGCTTACAGCTTGGCACGGTCCCGTGCTATGCTATTTGATCGAGATTCGAAATACCCTTCCTCGCCGCCACCTTCCTTCTGAGCCAGCCCGATTGGAATCTTGTACACTTTCGTTATCTTTCTTTTATTGATCCAGCCTATACCTATTTCCTCTTGCTTCGTGCGGCCGGGCCTGTACCTCATAGAACAGAAATCCTGTTTAGGAAGCTAGCGCCAACTTCCCTTTAGGGCGCGACCTTTAATCAAATACAGCCTTTGGGCAGACTAGTTGGCAGCAGTCCTTGCCTTGCTTATTCCTTCGACCTTCAGTTGGCAACCAATTGGTGGCTAATCCCCTCCGTTATGAGTGAATCCCTACGGCTTCTTCTCAAGCCGAATCTGAAGCAGCATAAAACAATAATGGGCCAAAAAGGAAGATTCCATTCCATTGGAGGTTATGAAGTCAAGTTTGGTTTTTATAATGCCGTAATAACAAAATTTTGTTAATTTCCCGGCATATCAGACAGAAAGTTTTATTTTTATAATCCCATTTTTTAGCTAAACAGCACTTGTCTCATTTTATCGGCATAGGACACAGAAAGTTCCTTATCCTTCTCTATCTTTTGAATCCTCCTTCCTCACTACGCTTTGCTTGACTTGAGTTGGGAAGAGTCATATTCATATTCCTATTATAAAACTCCCCGTAATGCTTGTATTCCCTTACTGAACGGAAGGAACGGTTCCCCTACTCGCTTGCTAATGGACTATGGCCGGAACGAAGGCACGGATTATATACCAAGTCTTTCCTATTCTCCTAGTCTCGCAGTTGTCAGCTCCTTAGCTTTGGTTTTAGCCTCTTTCCTCTTTATCTAATAATAAGGTAAGCTTCTTTGTGTTCGGGCTTTCGAGTTGGATATCACCATATACTAGTGCTAGTGCGGGTGAAAGCCTCGAAAAAGGCTTAGCCATTTCCTAGCAACACAAGGCAGGCTAGAAAGGCGTTCGGAGCTACATGAAACCAAGTCATTCTTTCTAAAATACTTGCTGACATGCGAGACGAGACTGGAACCAAGGCCAAGGGCAGGAACTCAACCAACAGGAACCCTATCATCAACCAATAGGCCAGGAGCTTCAACTGAAGCCGAGGAGCTATAATAAGAATCTAACTAGAAAGCGGTTCTTGCTTTGGTTTCAGGGAATCCCTAAAAAGCCCAGGTCAAGACTAGACTAAGAGTAGGTGTGTAAGCAGCCAATCCAATAGTGCTTCTTACGGAGAAGTGTTTCAAGTCATTCGATTAGGGACACTAGCTACCCTTTTCTGGATTTGTGGCGGGAGGCAGGAAAGTCCGTCTATATCACAGCTTGAGACGAGACCCGGGGGGCAGCGAGCGTAGTTTACGGAGCGGGAGTCATAGTTCCTTTAGCGAAGGAATTCGAACTATTGGCGGCCCTCTTCACTGTTGCTATCGCTACTGCCACTAGAACGCCTGCTACCCACATCGTTATCTTAGCCGGAGTCCACTCATCCGGTACTACAGCTACCGCTCTTTGCTTTATCTCTTCCTTTGCTCGGTCGACCGTTTGCAGGAGCATTTTCGCTGGCTCACTCGTCCCGGCAGCACTCCCCCCTTCGGTTGCCGCCCTTGCTATTTCTTCAAAATCTTTCTTTATCGGTTCCACGGTGCTAAGTGAGCTCATAGTATACTCGCTTATACTTTGGTAGATCATGGCACTATTTGTCTGCTCCCACACGATGTATCCAATTATCAGTGCTGGCACTACCTTTGGCATAAGCACATTCACTACGGTTTCCACTAGAAGCTCTCCCCTTACCTTTTCCACTGGCACTTCTTTTTTTACAGTCCCCTTGATCCTGCTCCCTAGTGGCAGGAATGCGCTTTCCTTCGGCCTCTTCGCTTGGAGCCATATAACAGTGGCAAGAGATCCTTCTCGCATAATAGCGTTTTCCACTAAGCTTCCATAGAACATGCCCTTTATATTTATCATCTAGCCACCCTCCACACCCCTTATGCCTACTTGGCGCGCTGGTAGCCTCGAGCTCCCCCCCACCTGTACAATCCTGGATTGGGGGTTTTCCGCCATCATCTGTACTTTGCATATGACAAACCCTCATTTCCGGTTAGTTATAACACTTATTAAGTACACAATTTTCCTATATTTTATTTTTGTTAGAGGGCCTGTTACTCCTCATTAAGCAATGGCCCCATCAATTACTCCTTCTCGCCTGTGGAACCCTCTTCTAGATCATACTTATTTCCTTTCCTTGAAGTCGAGACAGACCTCTCCCTTCCGGTCGAGCACTTCGTTCCTCGCCCGGACCGTATTCATGCTCAGCTGGTAAGGGATTAGAAATGGCAGATTACTTCAGGGAAAGACACCGCATCACTCCCAGGGGAAAATAACCTCCCTCCAACACTGGTTACAGCATAAGAGGACGGGTAAGGGGCTATAAAAGATAATCCAATAAGATAATTCAAGTCAAGTGTGAAAGTGACTCTTCTCTTTCTAGGCCTTGGGGCATTCTACATCCGGAGTAGGAGACAGGGACAGACTGGAGATAGGATAGTCCAGTCCTGGGAAAGTCTCTATTTATCGTATAGAAAGCAGAAGCGATTCAGTCAAAGAAAAGAAAAGTCATCTTGGGACGGTCAACCTTTGGTGAAGGAGTGGCGCATAAGCTTTGGTCAGTTTAGTTTTCTGTCGGGTGCGGGAAGCTGTGTGGCAGGAACAAGCGGATAGATGACTATTTCAGGTCAAATCGTACTACTCCACCTATAGAAAGCTCATCTCAGATTCCCATAATAAGCTCAATCGGAATAGAAGAGATCAGATCCCCTAAGTCCCGTAGTCAGACTTAACAGACTTAATATAGCTCTTGTGAGGGTTCGCCATTTCTTAGTGCTGTAGATAGAGTTGTTGAATCCCGTGGGACAAGCCCAATCAATTTAATAATAATAATCCACACGAGAAAATCATATCTTTAAAGCTCATCACTTCAATCAATAAAGGAATTGAAGTCCCCGGTTAAGCTATTCCAGTTAGCAGGTAGGTCTTGGAATGGTCCTCCCCTTAGTCTCCTTATGGTCACAACTCTCTCTTTCTATACGATAAATAGGGATAGGAGTGAATCAAGTCCAATAAGAACAGTTCATTAGTAGCTTATGTGCCAATCCCCCAATGTGAGAATTACAAAATCAGATTTATTTCCCTACTCTTGTTATTCATCCTATCGGCCAAATTGGAGCCTTGATCAGTATGTAGAAAGGTTGAAAAGTTTACGAGAGGAACGAAGTGCTCGACCAGAAGGGAGAGGATTTAGACTTAGCGCAAGCACTAAGTAAGAAACCTACCTTATCTAAAGTAAATTTCAAGTCTGGAGGCATTGGCGGAGTTCAAGTTGAATTGCTTGATTCGGGTAAGTAAAAGTAAAAGTAAGGACTTTGCTTTGCCGGGTATTCACTCCTCCCTTCCCGCTACTCTATCTAATGCTTACGGTTCTTTCTCTCATCCAGCAAAGCGGCAATGTCATTAGAGTACGAGGGCCTTCCAAGGGCTAGCACGACACGAAAGGGCAATGCGGAATTGCTAGTCTAGAGAAAGATTCATAGTTAATCTATCCCACTAGCTACAGCTTGCATTCGATTTCTTGTCTTGCACAACCGCCCAAGGAAAGTCATTAAGAGGGATAACTTTCATATCTAACTACGACAGCTATGGGGCACGAAGGGTATAAGAAGAAGTGACGGAGAAGTCGTTTACTGATTAGCTGCTTGAACGTGGAAAGATGTCGGCATATCTGCTCTTAGGTGAGTATCCGCTCTTGCTGGTGTTGTTGGAATAAGCGCTGCTATTGAAGACGGTCTTAGAGAAGGAGCTGCTAAAGCAACTTTAGAAGAACTTTCCTGTTGATGCTACATAACCGCTCTTGTCGCGAAAAAAAGCGTCTTAGGTTGCAGCTTCTTCTTTTCTTTCAGAACAAATAGCTTGTTTTCAGGACAAATGAAAGAAGAGGTTGTAGATAGTATATTCGTTACTTGGCTTACTTTACTGGGGATTGCATACCTGTCACTCGCTTTGCCTCACTGTGCTTTGAATAGCCCTACTTTCGAACCTCTCCTGGGGGCAATGATAAATCACCTAAGACCGCTAATGTCCCATCTAATTCAAGAACAAGCCCTTCTCAATGTCTTCCAGGGCTTTGAGGTTTTCAACTTGGTTGCGCTCCTCCGATTGACAGATTCCTGGAAAAAAAGAACGCCTTGAGGCGGAGGATTGTACCTGGAAATAGAAGCTCTGTCCCCCTCACACTATATTTTGAATTAGGGGCTTTCAGGATTTATTGAAGTACTGGGCCTGGGCGCAGAAAGAATCGTCCCACCGCCTTGAGGTTTTGAATGAGGGGCCTTGGAACGGATCCACATCGTATTCATTACTGAATATCTATATGGTTCACCAACTTCCTCGTTTTGTTGCTCGGATTCGAGAGATGGCCTTTCAATACAATAGACCTTAGGGGAAGATAAAACAGACGCAACACTCATCCCGATGGATGCGAGACAGCAGATGATGTGGTGTGGGAGGTGTGTTTCCCAAAGAAGAGAATACAAGAAAAAGAGATCAGCAACTTTGACTTAGCCCTAGCAATGCGCTCCGAAGGGCATTGCTTTCGGTGCAATCCAACTCTCTTCCCTTGCTTTGCCTGCCTGCTGCTCTCCTCCCCCTTCGAATGGATTGGATCCGCTGCCCTGAACATAGAAGCTGAAGATGCGGGCTTAGAGCTCCCGCTTTCCCTACTTCAAGGGAAAGGGGGGAATCGCCCATCTAATAGCCCTTTCTTCGGTAACGGTCTTTCCAAGCAAGATTAACTTAATACCGGCTTTCATCTTCATTAAGTACCGAAGAAACTATTAGTAAGGAGTTAACGGATGCTTTTTTCTCATCGTGTAGCCGGATAATTCGAATACCGCTACATCCTTCCATTCCTCAGAAAAGATGATCTACTAGTTCGCTGGCTCGATGGAGGTGAATTGGATCGGGTGAAAGTGGTTATCAGAAATCGATATCCTTTATTGGGATTGAGGAAAGAAGTGGGATGATTAGGCCGGTAAAGTCGTAATTTCTTTCTTGCTTCCGTCGCGAAGTTTGACTTCGCGCAGCAAGCGGTACGGAGTGATTTTAGCTTCGCCCTCGCAGCACCAATCTCTGTTGATTCCGGTCCAACCTTGCCTCGGCAAATACAGCTCTACCCGACCCTCCCTGGTCCGGTTGAAAGCCTCACTCCCTCCCTCGATGGGTCCAACCTTCTCTATCAGCTTGGTCCGGTAGAGGATCATGCTAGGGTCAGATGATCCTCCCACCCCTGCTTCCGGATTTTGATCCGCTACTCCATCCGCATTTGCCGATGGATGTGCATGACGCTCCTGCGTAATATCTTACTATACCCTGCAACTACTTCTATCAAAATAAAAAGCAATACTAAACGAGAAAAGCCCTTTATATCTTATTAGTAAAGCGCTAAGGCTGCAATCTTTCTAAAGCAAGAAGCGAGAAAGTTGACTTTGAGAAAGAAGTTGTTGCCGCTTTATTTTTTTAGTAAGTAAACTTGTTTTATATCATATCAATAAAGGCGAAAGGTTGCTTTACTAATAAGATAAGGCGTGTTAGCACTTTAGTTTGATTGCTGGGGCTTATACAGGCCTTAATAGGAGTAGTGTCTACCCTACCTTTCTCTACTGTATAAGGAGGGAAGTGGAGCTGCTTCCACGTGTAAACTCGTCCCACGCCACCCCAGTAGTGCTTTTGGTATTCCTTAGTGGCATTGTCATATATTTTTTGATATGGATTCTCTTTAGCCCCTTTCTAATATAAATTATGATCTTAAGATTCTTATCTTCACTTTATTGACCCCCTTTTTAGACTTAGACTTAGATGTCTTGTTTAAGATTAGATAGCCATCCTTACAGCTTTATATCCCGAAATCTTGATATCTCTTTCTATTGCTTTCAGGCCTTTTTCATTATCCATTATCGTGATTATAATCTTTCTTTTCATCGGGATATTGATCTTCTTAGATTAGAGTTAGACTCTTAGTACTATAGTTGGCTCAGAGCCTTCTTATGGGTCGGCTCCTCGCCCTATAATTCTAAGAAGTATAATAACTAGAAAACCGCTAGGCCATATGAACTTTATAGGGAAAGGGGGGAAGGACGGCCCTCGGGAGACATGGCCCCACAACGTCTGTGTTAGCCCTCGGCTTAAAGTCGAGGGGTCCTCGTCTGGTTAGTCAAGGGTTCCAAACCTTTCTCTGAACGCAGATCCAAAGGTAACCGAGGGAACGAGGTTTGTAGGAAAAGGAGTGGTCTAGGAAGGAAGTGGGATGTGAGATAAAGTCTTACGATCCAACTATTTGTGGTACCCCTAAGATCCTTGGCGCAGAGGAGTCTTCATCTTGGCATCCATCGCAACTCCCTATGCTGGTAAGTTGCGGGTCGACCCGGTGGCGCATCGACGTCTTGAGCGACTGAGAGCCTTGATCCAACACCAGGTGCAGTCGCAATCCGCAGAAGTCGCTTCAATCGAAGGTCGCGCAACCGCCAATAAAGACATTGCTCTACAACTCCTTAGAGGTTTGAGAGTGGAAGAAGATTCATCACCGGGCTGGAGATATCCGAGATATAAGAGCAGAAAAGGCCAAGTGGAAGGTAGCCAACTGCAAGACAGAAAGGCCTTTCAGCAGGCAGTCAAGCAGAAGTCTCGGAGGGGATTTTGGGACCGCATACTGACTTTTTTGAATTTGAATAGAAGAGAGCCAAGAAGAGGACTTTTTTTTGGCCGACGAAAGGTTCGGGCTAATGGGCCTCTTTCAATAGATTCATTTCCGCAGTCGAGTGATTTGACCGATTGATTCGAAATCGGTTCCACTTCATTCAAATCCCTCACGATTGATTGTTGGAAGAGTTTTCACCGAAGCCGGTTACCGCCTTCCGGGCCCATCTACTGAGGTAAGGGGCAAAGGATCCACTTGATGAATAACCATCCGATAGATAATCCCACCCGGCCTAGCTATCGTAATGCGTCCCGATGCCAAAGCTTCCTGAACCTACTGAAGCGAAGAATACTAGGATCAGAGCGCTAGCATCCCTTGCTCTCTATCGATTGCTCACTGCCGTCTCATCCGAACAAAAAAAGGAATAGAACCGGGGGCACACTTCCCATTTGTTCCCGTCCCAATGTGACCATCGATAGCTTTCTCTATTGAAATGGAATCCCCGGTCCTATCTTTCTCAATTCATCGATCGACGGCCGCCCTACTTCTAATGATAGATAGAAAAGGTGGGAGAGGGGCTGAGGGACGGCAAAGGTACAAAAACAAAAACTACATGGCATACGTACGTCAAATGGTAGGGCCCATTACGAACAGTCATTAAGGCGATCCCCAATCTCGCTCGGCTCGGGGCGATCACTTGAACAGGGCGGGATTGATCGATCTACATCAAGAATTCCGGCTTCCCTTCCTTCCGGATTTTTGCTTCCCCCATTCCTTTTATTGAGCATAATGATGCGAATCGGGTTTGTTGTTTTTAGTATGCAGCGTCAAGCAGTTCCGCTTTCCCCTACCGATGATGTGCCGAGAAGTGCATTGTTGGAACTGGGTTGGAACGCTTTTAAGACCATAAGCTCTAGATTCGGGGGTTTCCGCTATAGCCGAACACAAGGGAAAGATCATTATTTTTACCGGAAAAGATCGTTTTATCAGGTAATGGAGACACTATAAGCATTCCTTTGGTTATGTATAAGCCTTCCAACAGAAAGACTTGTATGCATCAAAAACCTCAGGTTCATAGTGGTAAATGCATTCAAAAGGGACAAATTTTAACGGCTCATATTTCAATTTCAAATAAACATCGCGGCGTGGAAAACTCGTTTTTTTTGGGGGGTTGTCCCCACTGGTTTGCGAAAGCAATGGGAGACTTGCTCCATAGAACTCCCCAGAGACTTTCGTCCCCAGTATTCTCTATGGGCAAAGGCGCTCAGGTGCGCTTAAAGTCTTATTGCCTAGACGTTATCTTAAGACGAGGTCGCCACCTCGCCTGCTTTAGTCTCAAATAGGGCGCAAATTGAGGTGAACACACTGGACCGAACCCCCCTACGTCAAGAGCTTTTGGCTTTTCACAAGAGAGCACCAGGTCGTAACACCGGAAGACTGCGCCGTAATTCTTAAAATGATCTAATTTATTTGTACGGTTAGTCACCAGTGGCACAACCGGAGGGCTAAGTAGCGCCTCAATGGGAGTATTGAGATCCTCCGCGATAGTGTAGTACCAAAAGAAAAGAGAGAATGGACTTCATCCATTCGGACAAAACCCATGCCTCTCCTAACCAGTCGTACTCTGACCAGGCTTCGAATAACTCCGAGATCACCGAGTCTCTCGGGAATCGAGGGGTCAAGAGCCTAATCAGGTACCCCTTCACCATACCTTGTTGATAACAGGTTAAGTGTTTACCAGTGGTTGCGCTTAACCAGATCCAAAAAGGGAGAGGACACACACCGTTCGGTGAGTGAAAGACGAGGAAATGCCGATGCCAGTCTTTCCCAGGAGGCGCCGTGCGTCGAGTATACACCCGGTACCCAGCTTCCCATAAACGATACGACAATGGAAGATCCGTAGACATAATGGCCCTCATTACAGAAACAAGGGATATTGAACTAACTAAGGATCTTAACATGCGACAGGAGACGGGACTCAAGTTCTTAGTCACCCCGCGTACGAAGAACCGCTTAGCAAACTCCAAAGCACCAACTTACGATACTAACGATTTCTCTAACGAAAATGGAACATTCAGTGGCGACATTAGCTCGTGATAACGCTCAGCCACCCGCTCATCTCCGATGACGATATCGTCACCGAGGATAGCGTAGCGTGTAAAAGGAACTCCTGGATATACTTGGGCTGCTACGAACCAAATCACCAATGGTGAGTTAATGCGAAAGCAGGCCAAGCTCCGTAAAAGCCCAACGGGGCTCCTGTTACAAAACGAACTCTACCTCGAGGAAGCCGACGACGATAATTTCTAATCGTCGGCAAATCGTAGTAGTAGTAGTATAGTAGGCAAACTTTCACAATAGTCTTATCCACGAGCAAATCAATGTTCGGCAGCGGAAAATCATCTTTGGGAACATGCTTTATTGAGATTTCAAAAATCGATGCATACGCGAGCACGTCCATCCCTCTTGGGCACGGGGACGATGTTCGAAATCCAATCAGAATAATCTACTGCCTTAATGAAATCAGTATAAGAGTAACAAGACAGCTGAAGAGAGGATGACGTAGGCAAGAATCAACCTCTTCCCGGTGAGGTTTTGATGTATCGCAGAATCCGAAAAGCAGCTTCTAAGTGAGATGATCTCGGCTTGTCCATAAAAATCGGCTGATCACTCCCCCCTATGTTGTAAGTGTAAGCAATGTCTGGGCGATAATTAGTAAGGTAGAAAAGGCTCCCAACAAGTCTCCTGTAAGTAGATGGGTCATCCAATAGCTCTCCTGCATCTGAGGCTAATTTTAGATCTTGTTCCGGTTTGCACGCAGAAAGACCAGCTTTTTACAATAAATCCATTGAATACTTGCACTGGGTTCCAAACCTCTTTGCGACCTCATCACTTCAATCCCCAGAAAAGACTTTTAGTCCCATAAATCTTTCATATCAAACTGGGTTCTTAATGTTCTCGTAAGCTCATTTATCGAAGCTAAGTCATTACTAGAGAAAGCAATGTCATCCACATAAACCAGAAGAAGGACAATACCTGATGTCGACCTCCTTATAAACATTGAATGATCCGATTGACTTCTTTGAAAACCGGCTCCTTCCTCTACTCCTATTTCGGCTCAACTACATGCTGCTGCACCTTTCAAACCAAGCTCTTGGTGCCTGCTTTAGCTTGTCGGAGGCCGTAACGTAAATCGCTTTCTTGAGCTTGCATACCAAGTTAGGATTCCTAGGAGAAGAGAAGCCTGGAGTTGGAGGAGGCTGAATAGAAACTTATTCTTGCGGATCCCTCCTTCCCTTATGTTGTTGAAAGGCATTCTTCACGTCAAGTTGAAATAAGGGCCACTTTTTGATTGCAGCCAAGGCAAGAATGCCACGAATGGTGGTCATTTTAGCAACCTGGGGCAAATGTTTCCCCTATCTCTAAATGGGTTCGACTCAATATTCTTGAAGGAATCCTTTAGCTACTAATCTAGCTTTGTATCTCTCTACCGAGCCATCTGCTTTATGCTGGATCTTGTAAATCCACTTGCAGCCAATGGCTTGTTTCCCTGCAGGCAATGAGACTAAGTCTTATTCTTTTTTTCCTGGGCATTGATTTCATCCTGTATAGCATCTCTCCAGCAAGAATGATTGAAGGCTTCAGCAAATGATTCAGGTTCATGAGAAGATTGAACTGACATGGGGTAAGCTCGATGTTTTGGGGAAAACGATTCATAAGATAAGATAAAAATCCTTCAACGGGATAAGAAACTTGAGAGGATCGACGAACCTGAGAGAGGGATCCAGAATCTGAGGAAGCGACTGGGCTAGACTGCTGATCTTCTGAAGTAGTCTGACCCTGGGAAACAGACTGTAATCGTCGCCGAGAATAAAGATGCTGTGCCGGGTGACTGGAATCCTCTGAGGTCAGCTGAACAGGCTGACAATCGGCATCAGATGCTGAGCAAAGCTGCTGGCCTGAAGAGTGAGGCTGATCCGTAACATCAACTGCAGAAGAATGAGGTTCGAGTTGATGAACAGGAGAAGGCCGCAATACATCTCCATCACCATTCTCCCCCGGGGCTTATTAATTAGGTTAAGGAAAATATGAGGCGACCCCATTAAAGAAAACATTCAAGGATAATCTTCATCTCTTGGATTTCACGTCATAGCATCTATACCCGGACTGATCATATCCAAGAAAGACAGAAGTGGTTGCCTTGGGGACAATTTTTTTCTTAACTGCGCAGGAATATGAACAAAACACGTGCATCCAAACACTCGCAAATGCTTAGCTTATAGGAGGATGGTGCTGCCCCAGTAAGAAGTTCGTGAGGTGCCGCTGCAGCTTATTCCCTCTCTCTCCCCCCCCCAAAAAAAAAAGGAGAGAGATGTCCCGTCCCTTCTTTATGCACATCCATATACATAGCCAGACACAAAGGTGTACAATCCGGTCATGCGGTTCTTTAAGTTCATTCACTGTAGGTTCTCTTACTTGCTCTAGTGGCTGGCAAACGCCAACCGAGAGAACGAATGGCTCAGGAATCGACTGGTTCCGAGCGGACTCGTGGAGCTGCTGCTTGGATTATCGTAGAATAAGAGGAGCCGTCTTAGGAAATGACTTAACTTAAAAGACAGATGCCACCGCTGCGAGGCGAGGGAGTAACTTGTCTGGTCTTGCGGTGCACTCACTCCCGTTACGAGAATGAAATGACGCCCCAGCTCGACTCGAGACCAAGACTCCTTACAACTCGCACCAATAGCGGCACTGAGCGGCCGGAGATTGATTGAAAAGGCAGCCCAGCCGCCGCCCCTCCCCTCTAGCCGCCTACCTACTCGTGCTCGTAGCTCGATCGGAGGTTAAGAGTGTGGTCCGGCGGAAAAACAGAAGTCGTCCGTATCAAGTGATACGTGAATTGCTCAGTAGTGCTTCGCCACTACCGTAGCTGGCGGAAATAGCTTAATGGTAGAGCATAGCCTTGCCAAGGCTGAGGTTGAGGGTTCAAGTCCCTCCTTCCGCTCTTGGCTTCGTCGTTTAGTGGTAACGAGTAGAGTAGGCAGCGAGTGGAGTGCATAAGCCCCTTTAGAGATAGGGGCGAGCAGCAAGCAGCACCTTGTTTGTATAGGGTTCCAAACCTATCTTACTAATAATAAGAAAGGGGCAAGCCAAAACCCACTCCTAAAAAGTTGCTGGCTTTTCAGCCGTTGCGCGCTAGCGCGCTTCTGTTTTTCAGCAGGCTTCTTCAAATATCCCATAAAGTAGGGGTTCTAACTAGTTGTAGCTAGCTAGCGCGCTAGCGTTTTCCCTTACTAGTAAAGGGGCTGCTAGTTGTAGCGCGCAGTGTACTAGTGAATAGGAAAAGCGGATTGAGATTACTAATGACGGATGGAGGTTGAGGATCGAACATGTTCGGTGCCTCGCCCTTGTCTTGTCTCCTTCGCCGGAGACTGCAAATGATGGGAATCCTATCGATAAAGAAGAGGCATAGGCATCGCCTCTCGATCCAATCCGTCTTTCCCTGGCCTCCCCAACAAACACACTCTTGATACGAAATCAACCTCCCTCCATAGAGAAGAGATCTAAAGTCTGGGTCCCCTCGATCACCCTTCCCTTGAACCTGAACTGGTCGAGAGAGATGAACCCGCACCACATTTTATAACCTTCGAACCGAAACCCCCAACTAGAGATGGAATTCCAGAACCTAAACAACTCAATTGAGAGCTCCGTGACCGGTTCAATTCAAGGGAAGGTCCACCAATAATTGATAGGCCATTCCCCTCCCTATCCGTTTCTTGATCCCTCATTCCACTAATTCGTTGTTACTGATTCATTCAAGGACTGAAAGCTTTTCGTTTTATGAAAGGGCATAGACTCCCCACTTCTTTGTCTTATTAGCGCAGGTGTTCGTCAACGATGAAAGCCGCTGAACTTAAGACTCGAGTTGAGAAAGAGGGCTAGGCCCAGGATAGGAGGGCTTTCAGGGACTGGGGAAGACGGGTGGATTATAGAGCTAGGGGCGGATCAAAGGTTTGTCCATTGGGATTGGGCATGGACGAGCCTCGACTGGGCCAGCATTGATGAAAAAATGACAAAATCAAAACTTCTCCCATCGCATCATTAACCGGTGTAGGATTAAAGATCAGGTCCAGGATTCGAGTCAAATCGACCTTCCCTCTCATCTCAGGGTGAGGCAAGGCCTTTAGGGCTCAAATGTTCGTTGTTCAATATCTCGGCTGCTCAAGAAGTTGGACTAGCTGCTCCTCCGACCCGGAGTGGATTCTAGGGGAAGGGCAGAGCCTCACCTTGCAGTAGGAAGGTGTTCGTTGCTGGGACGGGTTCAAACTGGACTGAAGGGAGGAGGAATTAAATAGTCCTCTCTTCCTGGGGATTCATCACTGGCTAGGGCTTTCGAATCAAAGCATGGGCATCCGCAACTAAGAGGGAGCAGTAGATCGTCGATTGAAGAGCCAGGTCAGTAAACTTCTATTGGGACTTCTATTGATTATTGATTCTACTATTGGGACTCCTAGCAACAAACTTGTATGACGGGGCCCCCATGGAGACGCAGGAGATGCAGGAGCCGCCAGCCGGATCGACCAATAAATGATAGGCCAGAGGGATGGGCTCATTCGACTAATTAGTGATCCCTGGCCCTACCTAACAAAGAGATGTCCCTAAACTAAAATAGGGGATTGGTTGATCGGAAAGCTCGGGCAGGAGTAGGACATTCCATAAAAATCTTTCTGATCCGCTAGCTGTCACTCCTTGCCCTATTCGGTCGCTTCACTCCTCTCCCTTTCGGTCGAGTTCTTACAAACCTCTCAAATCCTATTTTTTCATCGACAGGTAGGGTGAATTCTAAGGTTCCTTATTCTGGTTGTAAAGCGGAAGAAGAGGGAGAAAGAATGGGCACAGCCCCACCAGCAGCCCGCGTTTTCGACCCGAAAGGAATTGAAAATGAAACAAGAATCTGTGTTCACTATCTATGGAGCGGAGTGACTATCCTTAATCTCCTCTTCCCTATCTCCCCCTTGCCTTTTTTTCTTGGCCATTTCTTTTTTTGTATTGTTTATTATGATTGATCTGTAGTTCAAGGGCACTCTTCCTAATCCGAGTTTAAGATGGAATAAGACCCAGACGTAGAGTCCCGTCGGCCGGGAAGGGATTTTTTCTATTGATTTTTTATTCCCTTCAGTCCTTACCTTTAAATAAGGGATTCTTCTCTTTCCCCACGAGGGAAAGCCCTTCCCAGATGGAGTAGTGCATCTCTGTCTTGAAAGCCCGCCCTACATATAGGAGTTCCTATCTCTACTGCCTATCCAACCCGAAGATTCTTATTCGTGGTGTAGTGCTTCGAGTAGGATCCGACCCCATCCCAGCAGTAA